TCAAATTCATTAAAATTTCATGGACTGATTCTTGAATACCTACTATGGTAGAATATTCATGGGGTATTTTCTCAGATTTTGCACGTGTGATACATGTTCCTTCTATTTCTCCAAGCAAAGCTCTTCGCATCGCAATGCCTATTGTGTCGGCTTGACCTTTAATAAGTGGAGACAGAATAAAGCGTCCATAACAAAGACGCTTATTGTCTACTCTTGATTCAACACACTTCCACTGCAGTGTCCGAGTAGATACTGTTACTTTCTCTCGAACCATAGTAATATTACTTGATCAGCTCATTGAATCATTTATTTCTCTTGAAATCTCTTCAATGTTTATTTCTACACAGTTTATTCCTATACACGTCTTTTTTTAGGAGGTCTACAGCCGTTATGTGGCATAGGAGTTACATCCCGTACGAAACTTAATAGTATACCACTTCTACGAATAGCTCGTAATGCTGCATCTCTTCCGAGACCAGGACCCTTTATCATGACTTCTGCTCGTTGCATACCTTGATCTACTACTGTACGAATAGCATTTCCTGCTGCGGTTTGAGCAGCAAATGGCGTCCCTCTTCTTGTACCCCTGAATCCACAAGTACCAGCCGAGGACCAAGAAACCACCCGACCCCGTACATCTGTAACGGTCACAATGGTATTGTTAAAACTTGCTTGAACATGAATAACTCCCTTTGGTATTCTACGCGCACTCTTACGTGAACCAATACGTCCATTCCTACGTGAACCAATTCTTGGTATAGGTTTTGCCATATTTTATCATCTCATAAATATGAGTAAAAGATATATGGATATATCCATTTCATGTCAAAACATGATTTTTTTATTGTACATTGGGTTCTTTAGAAAATCCCTTTTAGAAAAATTATCCTTGTCTTTGTTTATGTCTCGGGTTGGGACAAATTACTATAATTCGTCCCCGCCTACGGATCAATCGACATTTTTCGCAAATTTTACGAACAGAAGCTCTTATTTTCATATTTGTTATTCCTTAACTTAATTAAGAATCTACTTCTTGGAAGAAACTAAGTTTCTTGAAATTTTGAACTTCGAATTGTATCTCCGTGAAAAAAGGAATGTTGAAGTTGAAAAAACTCCCTAATTATTCGAATCCTTGTTTCGGATTCTATAAATTATACGCCCTTTGGTTGAATCATAACGACTTACTTCAATTTTGACTCTATCTCCTGGTAGTATCCGTATAAAACTACGTCGGATCTTTCCTGAAACATAACCTAGAATCATATTTTCATTATCTAAACGCACCCGGAACATACCATTGGGAAGTGATTCAGTAATTAAACCTTCATGAATCCATTTTTGTTCTTTCATTCCAGGTAAAACCCCCTTAAAGTATTAATTAATGGAGGAGTAGTGATATTAGACAACCCGCCCTTTCTCTTTTTTTTCACAAATAGTAAGTTACGGATCCAATTCGAATATCAGAAGGATTACCATATATAACACAAAATTTCTCCACCAATTCTTTCTAGGCGAGCTTCTCGGTCTGTCATTATACCTCTCGAAGTAGAAAGAATTACAATCCCCATACCACCTAAAATTCTAGGAATTCGTTGATAGTTAGAATAGATTCGTAGACCAGGTCGACTGATTCGTTTTAAATTCAAAATAGTTCTATATGTTCCTTTCCTATTCCTTCTATGTCGCAGGGTTAAAACCAAAAAATATTTGTTGCTTTCCTGATGTTTCCTCACGTTTTCGATAAAACCTTCCCGTAAAAGTATTTTAACAATGTTTTCGGTGATATTAGTAGATGCTATTCGAACCGTTACTTTTCTATCCATGTCGGCATTTCGTATAGAGGTTATTATGTCAGCAATAGTGTCCCTGCCCATGATGAACTAAAATTATTGGTGCCTCCTAATTTGGATATAATCAACATGCTTTTTTTTCTTTTTTATTTATGAATTCTATTAAATAATAAATTAAAGGTATATGCGTGAAACACAATCTACTAAGTAATCTATTTCATTCACTTACTATACCTATATCATGGTCTCGTCTTATAATACCTCAGGGGCTAAGGAAACTATTTTAGTAAAATTTAACTGTCTCAATTCCCGGACGATCGCACCAAAAATTCGAGTTCCTTTTGGGTTTCCTTCTTGATCAACAATAACTGCAGCATTGTCATCATATCGTATTATCATACCGTTGTCACGTTTGAGTTCTTTACAGGTACGTACAATTACAGCTCTGATTACTTCTGATCTTTCTAGAGGCATATTTGGTACTGCTTCTTTGATCACAGCAACAATAACGTCACCAATATTAGCGTATCGGCGATTACTAGTTCCTATGATTCGAATACACATCAATTCTCGGGCCCCGCTGTTGTCCGCTACATTCAAATGGGTCTGGGGTTGAATCATATCATTTTTTTTTTTATTCGATTTTTCAATGCAAAGAACGAAGGAAAAAAACAGAAATATTGTTTGTCCAAAATAAATAAAAAAAAAAA